AGTCTCTATTTATCTTATTTTATTATAGTATAATAAAATAAGATAATAAATTGATCTTTTCTTGTGTTCTAAAATCAAAGAAAGATATTTCAAACCGCTCGTATGTTTTGACTTGGAATAAACCCTTCTCCGTGGAGGAAGGGAATAGCAAGAATCTATTGCTCTAGGAAGAAGGAGATTGAATCTGAAATATGGACATCTTCGTGCGGAGTCCAAATCAATCAGTATGCAAATAAAAAAAAAAGATCTAGTATTTTATTTTTTCATTCCATCTCTATCGAATTTGATTTTAATATCAGAATAGTGGATAGAGTGATGATTCCATAGGTTAGGTCCACTTACTTTTTTGATTTCTAATTTTTCAAGTGGATTCTGATTGGAATCCTAGAAAATAGGAATACCTAGCGATTCAAGTGGACGACTTATCATTATTCATTATAATAAACAAATGCTCAACTTGATAACTGTAAGTATTCATTATTCTATTAGAATTTGAATTCATTAGAATTCTAAAAAATTTGAATTCTATAATTCAGAATTCAAATCATTAATCAAATTAATTCAAAATGAATCTCTATGATTTTTTACTTTATTCCAAATAGCAACAATATCTCTATTCTCACTTTCAATATGAATACTACCGTCGGAGTTTTATGAAAAAAAATCACTCAAAAGCCCCTTATCAGATTTGAACCGATGACTTACGCCTTACCATGGCGTTACTCTACCACTGAGTTAAAGGGGCCATTTGATTCAATTCGGAACTAGTCGTTATCTGTCTAGTGCATATATTTATTATATGAGATTTGAGTATCTGTACATATATATAGATATTTTTTTATCCACACAGTGTCTCATTACGGAAAGGAGGGATAAATTGGATTGACCCGTAGTGTGAGTATAGGTAAAAAGAAACGGTTTATTGATATTGGATTTGATAAATACCAATGCAATGAGTTGTTTCCAAATCGATCGTAATTGAATTGATCTTCATCATAATTCAATTAATTTGATTGATACATCTACCCATTTAATTCATTATTGTTTTCTAATTTTCTTTTATTTCTCGGCTTAGTGTGAGATATAAATATGCCCACCGAATCTTTAAAAGGAATAAATCTATGAATGAAAGTGAAAGAGATGGGGTTTCACTCCCCCCGACAAACCAAGCATTCCCCGAAAGGATCTTATCCTTCGTATTTTATCTTTTTCCTTTTTTTTTTTTTATAATTACGGAATGGCGATTGGAATGAACAATTTATGAATCTAAATGATGAACAAAAAACTATATGGAATTAAGAAAGACGAAAAGATCCTTCTGATCGAGTCATATCAGTCCATTATATTGACAATTTCAAAAAACAGTTCATACTATGAACTGTAGAATAATGAACATAGAATAATGGCGGTTGGGCAAGTATGCCCCCATCGTCTAGTGGTTCAGGACATCTCTCTTTCAAGGAGGAAGCGGGGATTCGACTTCCCCTGGGGGTAGGGTTAGGGTACTACGAAAGGAAGTTGATCATTGATCATCAATAAAGACTGAAATTTTTTCTTCCTGGGTCGATGCCCGAGCGGTTAATGGGGACGGACTGTAAATTCGTTGGCAATATGTCTACGCTGGTTCAAATCCAGCTCGGCCCAAAAATTCTAATTCGCCGATCCAACATGACATAAAATGATATAACCCATTTTTTTTTTTTTCTCTGGAAATGCCTGATGCGTTAATAAAGACTCATACGGAAGAAAAAAAAAGGTCACATCTTTCTTTTTTATGATATACCCCTACCGCTATTCATTTGCTATATGTATTTTTTCCCACAAATTAAATAGGATCTTGCTAATCATCTGGATTCATATCAGCATCCGTAAGTATAAAATCGAAGTAAACGAATAAATAAAAAAAAAAGACTAGGAAAGATTCATTTTCAATCGATTTGGCAATAACGAAAAGATTATTAGTAATGCGGGCCGCTCTCGCTAAAGTTCCTATTCCTATCCATGTCTATATGAATATATCAGTCACGTCTTTGTGAGTTAGAAGACGACGCTTCTAATCTAATCTAAAGCCGAAAAAAAAAAAAAAAGAGTTTGAACCAAGTCATAAGAAGTAAAAAAGCGCATCCTGCACATTTTTTTCTGGGATTGTAGTTCAATTGGTCAGAGCACCGCCCTGTCAAGGCGGAAGCTGCGGGTTCGAGTCCCGTCAGTCCCGATGGATACAAATCCGATAAAAAAAATGAATTCATTTCTCCATTTTCTGTGAAAGGTTGTTAAAAATAACATAATCTCATTTCCAACGGGGATCATTTTCTTTTTTTTTTTTTTAGGTAAGGTGGAGATCCCTCGAAGAAAGCAAAAATTCTGAAAAATGGAATTCAAATTAATAAACTTTAAGTAAAAGTAAAAAGTAAAAGAATTGTTGATTGGATTAGGAATCCAATTTAGAATTTGAGTTCAGTATGGATATAGGATCTTCCTATGTTATACTATTCAATTGTCGATGATGAATCAATTTGTCAGATATTGTTATTCATGATATTGATCCGATTCGATATCATCGAGACAGAATTCATCCCGTTTCATTTTTGGACGAAAGATTTATCACCTCTATGGGATTAAATCCCGAGTTCTTGTGAAAAAAAAAAAATAAAAAAGGAAACCACGAGATTATGGAAGTCAATATTCTCGCATTTATTGCTACTGCGCTGTTCATTTTAGTTCCTACTGCCTTCTTACTTATAATTTACGTAAAAACCGAAAGTCAAAGTGATTAATTTGACTTAAACTTTATTTCTTAGTGCTTAGCAATGATTGAAGAAAGAAAATGAAAAAAGGCCTTCAATTTCGCGTCTTAGTCTTAAATGAAATGATCGGACTAGAATCGGCAGTATTCTATGAGAATAAATAGTATGGTAGAAAGAGAGAAATAAAATGAATTTCTTTCTTTCTGCCATACTTATTCATTATTGTTAGTTTCCATTCTATTCTTTAATTGTTATTCTACTATATTGTGTAAAAATACGGGTTGAATATAGATCTCAACCTACAATATGTATTCTTTGATATATGTATAGAATATCAATTACATCTATGCAATTGATCTAGTGTCGTGATTTTCTTTCTTTGTTTCATCGATTAAATTTTGATTGGTTCCAATCAATTTGAAATAATCAAAAAAAATTCTTTCTCTTATGATTTGAATTTCCGGATTTATGATGATTTTCGGGTATCATACTAATAAAAAAAATCAAGTAATCGTTTTTTTTTAGCATACCGAAGAAAGAATTTATTAAATGGTTGAGTTGACAGATTACTATGGGAACCCTTTCGTATTTCGAAAATACTTAGTAAACCCTACCGATTTTTAACAGTTTTCATGATATGAAATGAGTTTCAAATTTAGAAACTCACATAATGAAAATGAAAGAAATAATAAAAAAAGGGCGGTAAGCACATAATACGTGATTTGCCCAAGGCAACGGCAATGTCTTATTATGTGTAGTATCTCGTTGGATAACCACCACGTCCATCTTGTTTGCCGTAGAGAGCGCGTATCTGCTTAATAACTAATAACATAACCGAATCCTATTTCTCTTAAAAAAAATGGATTGAACCATCAAAAATTTGGAGCGTGAAGTGTAATGAAGTAAAATTGGATACATTTTTTTTTTAGGGGAGTATCCAGATTAATATCATTATTTTAGAAGAATTTCAATATAAGCAAAAAATAAAATCAATCAAAATGAATTAAAAAAAAAAATAGCGAAACCATCTTAAAATATAAAACAATTGATACGATTTTACTTTGATCCTTTAACTAAACAACTCAATTCCTTTAGAGTCCGTTTCTTCCCCATACTACAAGTGAAAGGGAAAATGTAAAGACTAGCATTAAAGCGGCCCAAGCGAGACTGACTAGATCCATGTGAATTATGTCTCCTATCTGTATGAATATGGGGGAATTCTTCCATTATACATTATATTATCTTTTACTAATTATTATTATATTACTAATTATTATATTGTTTACTAAAAATAAAATAGTGCAATCGCTAGCATAGAGTAAAAAGGGGATTCGAGTCCGACACCTTTATCGAAAAATCAGATGAAGCCAATTAGCTATTCTTAGCCATTCAATTTAACTAATATTCAATGAGTGCTCTGGTACTCATAGATTTTCATAAGTCTGTATACAAAGTCTTTTTTTGCGCTCCTTTCGCAACTAAGAATTTCGATTATCCCTTCGACCTACCTTATCCAATCTAATTCAAGACCGGTTAATAGACAGACACTACATTAGATTAGTAGTGGAGTGGAAAGTATCTCATATCCAGACCAGATCGGAACTTAACGATTTCTTTTCAGTTTCACTACTCTAATTTTTCCTTGAATCCGAGACGAAAGGATTTACAGCATTTTTTTTATAGAATTTTAGAACAAAACCCCCAGATGTTTAGAATTTAGAATAAAATAAAGCAAGTGAGTCCTTTTCTCTGCTCAAAAAAAATTGGCAAGTTTTATATCAGCAAAACAAAAAAAAAAAGGCTATGTCAATTCTTTTGCCGATGAGGCGACACCCGGATTTGAACTGGGGAAAAGGGATTTGCAGTCCCCCGCCTTACCGCTCGGCCATGCCGCCAAAAAGATACAAAATATATGAAACCCCCTCAACAAAAAAGGGGGGTTTTCAATTTCTTTCTTTTTTTCTATTGAAAAAGGAAAAGGTGTATTTTCAACCACAAAATACAAAATTAAGAAAAAATTGGAACCCTTAACTACTCACCGTGAATTCATGAACTATTCTTGGATTTTAATCCAAGAATGTTTTTCCCTAACCTAATGAAATAAGAAAATAAAAATTGATACATAACTAATTGGTATTGATTCTTTTCTAGAAAAAACATCCTTCTCAATTTCCATTATAATAGCAATTCTCGATATATGTAAACCCTAGGACCTAAATTGTTACACAGATATTATAAGATTCAATTGGATTTCTTATCCATCTTTCTTATCCATATTGAATACCTCTCGGGAATTTTCGAGAAAAATTATCATGCTTCTGTTTTGACACCTTTTTATTAAAAAAATAGATTGAATCGAAAATTGAGCACAGCGTGCGCTGTCCCGAATGGGGCTGCAATAAAAGAAGAGACCGTAGTTCTATCTTCGCATGCTTACTAAATATAAGTTTTAGGCACTTCAATCATATTATACAAATTCTATAAAAAAAAGCAAGTAAGAATCTATCTTTTTTCCGCGAATTATTTTTTAAACTTGAACGACGGAATCACAAAAAGGTTAAGTGCTATAAAATCAATTCTATTTTTTTTTCTGGTATCCAGTCGAATTGAAAGATGTAATATTATAATATATCATAATAATGGTATAAATTTAATCACTTTTTTGTTTGGATATTCTATACAAAACTTCAGAAGTCTAGTTGGAATTTTTCAATTCCTTTTCGTTTGTATCTGTTGCAAATTAAAATTTGAGTATCAAATTCTATTTATCCCCCTGTTCAGTTTATAGATATGTCATACATTCCATATACGGAGTTAGTTCAAATTTCATGTGATTCAGTAAACAAAATATGAATTCCATCCTTGCTTGATCGATTCATATGATTCGATGAAGAATGAGAGCAAATAGTGGGATATATTCTCTAAATATAAATGGCGAAATTCAAAATGCTTGGGGGTAGAAATGGGGGAATGTCTACAATACCGGGGTTGAAGCAGATACAATTTGAAGGGTTTTGTAGGTTCATTGATCAGGGATTAGCAGAAGAACTTTCTAAGTTTCCAAAGATTGAAGATAGAGATCAAGAAATAGAATTTCAATTATTTGTGGAAACATATCAATTGGTAGAACCCTTGATAAAAGAAAAAGATGCTGTATATGAATCACTCACATATTCTTCTGAATTCTATGTATCCGCAGGATTAATTCGGAAAACTAGTAGGGATATCCAGGAACAAACCATTTTTATTGGAAACATTCCTCTAATGAATTCCCTGGGAACTTCTATAGTAAATGGAATATACAGAATTGTAATCAATCAAATATTACAAAGCCCCGGTATCTATTATCGATCAAAATTGAATCATAACGGAATTGCAGTCTATACTGGCACGATAATATCGGATTGGGGAGGAAGATTAGAATTAGAAATTGATAGAAAAGCTAGGATATGGGCTCGTGTGAGTAGAAAACAGAAAATATCTATTCTAGTTTTACTATCAGCTATGGGTTCGAATTTAAAAGAAATCTTAGAAAATGTTCTCTACCCTGAGATTCTCTTGTCTTTCCTGGATGATGAGGAGAAAGAAAAGATTGGGTCACAAGAAAATGCCATTTTGGAATTTTATCAGCAATTTGCTTGTGTAGATGGAGATCTGGTATTTTCTGAATCTTTATGTGAGGAATTACAAAAAAAATTCTTTCAACAAAGATGTGAATTAGGAAGGGTTGGTCGGCGAAATATGAACCGAAGGCTTAATCTTGATATACCTCAGAACAATACATTTTTGTTACCGCGAGATATATTAGCAGCTGTGGATCGTTTGATTGCAATGAAATTTGGAATGGGTACACTTGACGATATGAATCATTTGAAAAATAAACGTATTCGTTCCGTAGGGGATCTCTTACAGGATCAATTCGGATTGGCTTTGGTTCGTTTAGAGTATATGGTTAGAGGAACTCTATGTGGAGCAATTGGGCATAAATTGATACCGAATCCTCAGAATTTGGTAACTTCAACTCCATTAACAACCACTTTTGAATCTTTTTTTGGATTACACCCATTATCTCAAGTTTTGGATCAAACTAATCCATTGGCACAAATTGTTCATAGTAGAAAATGGAGTTATTTAGGTCCGGGAGGATTGACAGGACGAACGGCTAGTTTTCAGATACGAGATATCCATCCTAGTTACTATGGGCGCATTTGTCCAATTGACACGTCTGAAGGAATCAATGTTGGACTTATCGGATCGCTAGCAATTCATGCGAGGATTGGGTGTTGGGGGTCTATAGAAAGTCCATTTTTTTTAATCTCTCAGAGATTAAAAAAAGTACAGATGCTTTATTTATCACCAAATAGAGATGAATACTCTATGGTAACGACAGGAAATTCCTTGTCGCTGAATGGAGGTATTCAGGAGGAAGAAGTTGTTCCAGCCCGATACCGTCAAGAATTTTTAACTATTGCATGGGAGCAGGTTCATCTTCGAAGTTTTTTTCCGTTCCAATCTTTTTCTATTGGAGCTTCCCTCATTCCCTTTGTCGAGCATAATGATGCGAATCGGGCTTTAATGGGTTCTAATATGCAACGCCAAGCAGTTCCGCTTTCTGAGTCCGAAAAGTGCATTGTTGGAACTGGGTTAGAACGCCAAGTGGCTCTAGATTCGGGGGTTCCCGCTATAGCCGAACACGAGGGAAGGGTCATTTATACTGATACGGACAAGATTATTTTATCAGGCAATGGGCATACTCTAAACATTCCATTAGTTATGTATCAACGCTCCAACAAAAATACTTGTATGCATCAAAAACCCCACGTTCCGCGGGGGAAATTTATTAAAAAGGGACAAATTTTAGCAGACGGTGCTGCTACAGTTGGTGGCGAACTCGCTTTGGGAAAAAACATATTAGTAGCTTATATGCCCTGGGAAGGTTACAATTTTGAAGATGCGGTACTGATTAGTGATCGTTTGCTATATGGAGGTATTTATACTTCTTTTCACATAAGGAAATATGAAATTCAGACGCATGTGACAAGTCATGGCCCTGAAAGAATTACTAGCGAAATACCGTCTCTAGAAGCTCATTTACTCCGAAATTTATCCAAAAATGGAATTGTGATGCTGGGATCTTGGGTGGAGACGGGCGATATTTTAGTGGGTAAATTAACGCCACAAAGCGCGTCATGGCATGCTCCGGAAGAGAGATTAGTAAGAGCGATCCTTGGCATTCCGGTATCCGCCTCAAAGGAAACTTGTCTAAAACTGCCTAGAGGTGGGAGGGGTCGAGTTATTGATGTGAGATGGATCCAGAATGGAGGGGGTTCGAGTTCTAATCCAGAAAGGGTTCGTATATATATTTTACAGAAACGTGAAATAAAAGTCGGTGATAAAGTAGCTGGAAGACATGGAAATAAGGGTGTTGTTTCCAAGATTTTGCCTAGACAGGATATGCCTTATTTGCAAGATGGAAGACCAGTTGATATGGTCTTCAATCCATTAGGGATACCCTCACGAATGAATGTAGGGCAGATATTTGAATGCTCGCTCGGGTTAGCGGGGAGTCTGCTAGATAGACATTATCGAATAGCACCTTTTGATGAGAGATATGAGCAAGAGGCTTCTAGAAAACTAGTATTTTCGGAGTTATATGAAGCTAGTAAGCAAACAGCGAATCCATGGGTATTTGAACCCGAGTATCCGGGAAAAAGCAGACTATTTGATGGAAGAACCGGAGATCCTTTTGAACAACCTGTTCTAATAGGAAAGCCCTATATTTTGAAATTAATTCATCAAGTTGATGATAAAATACACGGACGTTCAAGCGGACCTTATGCAATTGTTACGCAACAACCCGTTAGGGGAAGGGCCAGGCAAGGGGGACAGCGGGTGGGAGAAATGGAAGTTTGGGCTCTAGAGGGATTTGGTGTTGCCCATATTTTACAAGAGATGCTTACTTATAAATCTGATCATATAAGAGCTCGCCAAGAGATAGTCGGCACTACGATCATTGGGGGGACAATACCTCAACCTAAGGAACCTAAGAATGCTCCCGAATCTTTTCGATTGCTCGTTAGAGAACTACGATCTTTGGCTCTGGAACTGAATCATTTCCTTATATCTGAGAAGAACTTTCAGATTAATAGGAAGGAAGTTTAATCATCGAAATGAATCATAATTTTTCTTCTATGATTGATCAGTATAAACATCAACAACTCCGAATTGGATCAGTTTCTCCTCAACAAATGAGTGCTTGGGCCAAAAGAATCCTACCCAATGGGGAGACCATTGGGGAGGTAACAAGCCCCTATACTTTTTGTTATAACAGCGATAAACCCGTAATAGGTGGATTATTTTGTGAAAGAATTTTTGGGCCTATAAAAAGTGGGATTTGTGCTTGTGGAAATTATCGAGAAATCAGAGATAAAAAAGAAAACCCAAAATTTTGTGAACAATGCGGAGTAGAATTTGTTGATTCCCGGATACGGAGATATCAAATGGGCTATATTAAACTGGCATGCCCAGTAACTCATGTGTGGTATTTGAAACGTCTTCCTAGTTATATCGCAAATCTTTTAGATAAACCTCTTAAAGAATTAGAGGATCTAGTATACTGCGATGTGTGATTTGATCAAAATCCGAATTTTACAGATTTAGAATGAGAAACTGTCATTCCATTTAATCGAATTGGGATGCCCTGGGTCTGACATGTCTCTGGGGAGAGTAACATGAAGCTCAGAATGAGGATTGTATTTAATACTCCCACACAAAAAGGGAATTGGTCTATGGTCGATTCGGTAACAAATAAATATGAATTAATAGTTGTACCTCGTAAAAAAAAAAAAGACTTCGTGGAATTTTTTCTTCCCTTTCTTTTAGTAAGAAATTCTATTCTGCTCAAATAAGAAAATATGTCATGGTTGCAGAAGTCTATCCATCGCATATAGGCTTAAGGATATCATGGCATAACCGTCGAGGCGAAGTAGGGACCTAAAAGATCGAATAGAGCGATACATGGACAAGTCAATCTCTTATCAATTCCAAGGTATTCCTTAATCTTAATTAAGAATTAAGGGAGATTCTTCATTCGAAAGGAAGCAGACTACTCAAGAATTTCACATTTCATTTCTTTTTTTTTATGTCCTTATTGATAATTCAGTAAATATAAAGAATTCACAAAATAGAAAAAAAAAAAGAAGAATGAATCAATGAAATGGTGCTTGGTACTCATTGAGAACTTGAGTAAAGAGTCGATTTTTTAAGGGTTTTTTATACAATTTGAAAGCGGGAAACCCTTCTTTTCTTTATTTGTTTGGTATAACTACTTGAGCCGGATGAGGGGAAACTCTCACGTCCGATTTTGAAAGGGGGAGATTCCACTGGATCCTATCCAAATTGCTTGTTTGCTAGACCCGTAGTTAAAAAACCGACTTTCTTACGATTACGAGGTTCATTCAAATATGAAATCCAATCCTGGAAATACAGCATCCCACTTTTTTTTACTACCCCACGCTTCGATACGTTTCGAAATCGCGAAATTTCTACCGGAGCGGGTGCTATCCGAGAACAATTAGCCGATCTGGATTTGAGAATTATTATAGATTATTCGTTAGTAGAATGGAAAGAATTAGGAGAAGAGGGGCCCAAGGACAATGAGTGGAAAGATCGAAAAATTAGAAGAAGAAAGGATTTTTTGGTTAGACGCATGCAATTAGCTAAGCATCTTATTCAAACAAATATAGAACCGGAATGGATGGTTTTATGTCTATTACCGGTTCTTCCTCCCGATTTGAGGCCATCTATTCAAATAGGTGGGGGAAAACAAATAAGCTCGGATATTAATGAACTCTATAAACGAGTTATCTTGCGGAACAATGCTCTTATCAATATTTTAAACACAGGTAGATATGCGCCGAGTGACTTAGTAATGTCTCAGGAGAAATTGATCCAAGAAGCCGTGGATACACTTCTTGATGATGGAATCCGCGGACAACCAATGAGGGATGGTCATAATAAGGTTTACAAATCATTTTCAGATCTAATTCATGGCAAAGAGGGAAGATTTCGCGAAACTCTGCTTGGCAAACGGGTTGATTATTCGGGTCGTTCTGTCATTGTCGTAGGGCCCTCGCTTTCATTACATCGATGTGGATTGCCCCGCGAAATAGCAATAGAGCTTTTCCAGACATTTGTAATTCGGGGTCTAATTAGACAACATTTTGCTTCGAGCATAGTAGTTGCTAAGAGTCAAATTCGGGAAAAAGAACCAATTGTATGGGAAATACTTCGCGAAGTTATGTGGGGGCATCCCGTCTTGCTGAATAGAGCGCCTACTCTGCATAGATTAGGCATACAGGCATTCCAACCTATTTTAGTGGAAGGACGCGCGATTTCTTTACATCCATTAGTTTGTAAGGGATTCAATGCCGACTTTGATGGGGATCAAATGGCTGTTCATGTGCCCTTATCTATGGAAGCTCAAGCAGAAGCTCGGTTACTTATGTTTTCTCATATGAATCTTTTGTCTCCAGCTATTGGGGATCCCATTTCCGTCCCAACCCAAGATATGCTTATTGGTCTTTATATATTAACGAGTGGGAATCGTCGGGGTATTTGTTCAAATAGGTATAATTTGTGTAGTCGCAGAAATCATCAAAATGAAAGAATTTACCATAATAACTATAAGTATAAGAAAGAAGAGGGGCCTTTTTTTTGTAATTCCTATGATGCAATTGGGGCTTATCGACAGAAAAGAATTCATTTAGATAATCCTTTGTGGCTCCGGTGGCGACTAGATCAACAACCTATTTCCGCAAGAGAAGCTCCCGTCGAAGTTCACTACGAATCTTTGGGGACCTATCATGAGATTTATGGGCACTATCTAATAGTAAGAAGTATAAAAAAAGGAATTCGTTGTATATACATTCGAACCACCGTTGGTCATATTTCTTTTTATCGAGAAATTGAAGAAGCTATACAAGGATTTTTCCGGGCCTGTTCATAGGATATCTAATTATCTGGATGGTATCTAAACTCAATTCTACAATACCGGTGTGAATTCGGGTCTCTCTGGTTCAACTAGGATCATAGTTCTTGAATTTCTACGCGAATCAAGATCAAGAAAAGGAAGTTTTCCAATCATTGACTCAAACCCATTGTCGAACTCCGCTGAGCAGAATAGAATATGGAGGTACTTATGGCAGAAGGGGCCAATCTAGTCTTTCACAATAAAGTGATAGATGGAACTGCCATTAAACGACTTATTAGCAGATTAATAGACCACTTCGGGATGGCATATACATCACACATCCTGGATCAAATAAAAACTTTGGGGTTCCAGCAAGCCACTGCTACATCCATTTCATTAGGAATTGATGATCTTTTAACAATACCTTCTAAGGGATGGCTAGTCCAAGATGTTGAACAAGAAAGTTTTATTTTGGAAAAACACTATCATTATGGCAATGTGCACGCAGTAGAAAAATTACGCCAATCCATCGAGGCGTGGTATGCTACAAGTGAATATTTGCGGCAAGAAATGAATCCTCATTTTAGGATGACTGACCCCTTTAATCCAGTCCATATAATGTCTTTTTCGGGAGCTAGAGGAAATGCATCTCAAGTACACCAATTAGTAGGTATGAGAGGATTAATGTCGGATCCACAAGGACAAATGATTGATTTAAGCATTCAAAGCAATTTACGCGAAGGACTGTCTTTAACAGAATATATCATTTCTTGCTACGGAGCCCGCAAAGGGGTTGTAGATACTGCTGTACGAACAGCAGATGCTGGATATCTTACACGTCGACTTGTTGAAGTAGTTCAACACATTGTTGTACGTAGAACAGATTGCGGCACCATCCGGGGGATTTCTGTGAGTCCTCGAAATGGGATGATGTCGGAAAGAATTTTGATACAAACATTAATCGGTCGTGTATTAGCAGATGATATTTATATAGGTCCGCGATGTATTGCCATTCGAAATCAAGATATTGGGAGTGGGCTTGCCAATCGACTCATAACTCTTCAAGCACAACCAATATTTCTTCGAACCCCCTTCACTTGTAGGAGTTTGTCTTGGATCTGTCGATTGTGTTATGGCCGGAGTCCTGCTCACGGCGACCTGGTGGAACTGGGAGAGGCTGTCGGTATTATCGCGGGTCAATCTATTGGAGAACCGGGCACTCAACTAACATTAAGAACCTTTCATACCGGCGGAGTATTCACGGGGGGTACTGCAGAATGTGTACGAGCTCCTTCGAATGGAAAAATAAGATTCAATGAGGATTTGGTTTATCCCACACGTACACGTCACGGACACCCTGCTTTTCTATGTTATATAGAATTGTATGTAACTATTGAAAGTGAAGATATTATACATAACGTGACTATTCCACAAAATAGTTTTCTTTTAATTCAAAATGATCAATATGTAGAATCAGAACAAGTGATTGCTGAGATTCGCGCGGGAACATACACTTTACATTTTAAAGACAGGGTTCAAAAACAGATTTATTCTGACTCAGAAGGAGAAATGCACTGGAGTACTGAGGTGTACCTTATACCCGAATTTACATATAGTAATGTCCATGTCTTATTAAGAACGAGTCATTTATGGATATTATCCGGAGGGTCATGCAAGCCCGGTGCAGTCCCTTTCTCACTCCACAAAGACCAAGATCAAACGCACATCCATTTTCCCTCTGCCGGAGGCAGATATATTTCTAATCTTTCAGTAAGTAATGATCAAGTAAGACGCAAATTCTTTAGTTTTCATCTTTCTGATAAAAAAGAAAGCGGGATTCCTGATTATTCAAACTTGAATCGAATCATACGGGAGGGTCATTGGAATTTCATATATCCTCCTATTCGCCACAAGGATTTGGATTTCTTGGCAAAGAGGCGCGGAAATGGATTTCTCATCCCATTCCAATCGATTCAGGGCCGAGACAAAGAACTAAGGGCCTGTTCTGATATCTCGATTGAAATACCCATTAATGGCATTTTTCGTATAAATAGTATTCTTGCTTATTTTGATGATCCTCATCCTCAATACAGAAAGAGGCGTTCGGGAATTACTCAATATAGGACTCTAGGAACACATTCAATTCGAAAAAGGGAGGCTTTCATTGAGTATCAAGGAGTCAAAGAATTGAAACCAAAATACCAAATAAAAGTCGATCGATCTTTTTTCAGTCCCGAGGAAGTGCATATTTTACCCGAATCTTCGTCCATAATGGTACGGAACAATAGTTTCATTGGAGTAGATACACCAATCACTTTAAATATAAGAAGTCGAGTAGGCGGATTAGTACGAGTGGAAAAGAAAAAAAGAGGGATTGAACTAAAAATATTTTCTGGGAATATCCATTTTCTTGGAAAGATGGATAAGATATCCCGACATAGCGGCATCTTGATACTATCCGGAACATTAAAAAGAAAAAATTCTAAGGAATCAAAAAAATTGAAAAATGCAATCTATGCCCAACGGATCACACCTACCAAGGAAAAGGATTTTGTTTTGGTTCGACCCGTAATCGTATACAAAATGGCATACGGTATAAAAAATTTAGTAACACTTTTTCCCCAGGATCCGTTACAGGAAAAAGATAATCTGGAGCTTAAGGTTGTCAATTATATTCTTTATGGAAATGGAAAATCAATTCGGGGAATTTCTAAGACAAGCAAAAAATTAGTGCGAACTTGCTTAGTCTTGAATTGGGATCAAGACAAAAAGGATTCTTCTCTCGAAGAGGCCCGTGCTTCCTTTGTTGAAGTAAGCACAAATGGTCTGATTCGAGATTTTCTAAGAATCGACTTAGCGAAATCCCCTATTTCATATATCAGAAAAAGAAATGATCCGTCCGGTTCAGGATTGATCTCTGATAATGAGTCAGAACATACCAATATCAATCCGTTTTATTCTATTTCCTCCAAGGCAAATATTCAGCAATCACTTCTTAGCCAAAATCACGGAACTATTCGTATGTTGTGGAATAGAAAAGAGGAATGCCGATCTTTGATAATTTTTTCATCATCTAATTGTTTTCAAATCGGACCATTCAACGGTGGAAAATGTCACAATGGTAGAAAAGAATCAATTAAAAGAAATCCTCTAATTCCAATTAGGAATTCATTAGGCCCTTTAGGAATTCAAATTTCGAATTTTTTTTCACTGTTCCCTTTAATAACTCATAATCATACCTCGGTAACTAAATATTTTCAACTTGACAATTTAAAACAAGCTTTTCAAGTATTTCAATATTATTTAATCGACGAAAACGCGCGAATTTATAATCCCGATCCATGCATCGTTTTGAACCCATTCCATTTAAATCGGTATTTTCTCCATCATAATTATCATCAGAATGATTGTGAAAAAATATCCACAATAATTAGCCTTGGGCAATTCATTTGTGAAAATGTATGTATAGCTAAAAATGGACCACACCTAAAATCGGGTCAAGTTCTAATTGTTCAAGTTGATTCTGTAATAATAAGATCGGCTAAGCCTTATTTGGCCGCCCCGGGGGCAACTGTTCATGGCCATTGTGGGGAAATCCTTTACGAAGGAGACCCATTAGTCACATTTCTATATGAAAAATCGAGATCCAATGATATAACACAGGGACTTCCAAAAGTAGAACGGGTGTTAGAGGCGCGTTCGTTTGATTCAATATCCATGAACTTAGAAAAGAGAGTTGTCGGTTGGAAAAAGCATATAACAAGAATTCTTGGAATTCCCTGGGGATTTTTGGTCGGTGCTGAGCTAACTATAGTGCAAAGCCGTATCTCTTTGGTTAATAAGATTCAAAAGGTTTATCGATCCCAGGGGGTGCAGATCCATAACAGACATATAGAAATTATTGTACGTCAAATAACATCAAGAGTCTTGGTTTCAGAAGACGGAATGTCTAATGTTTTTTCACCCGGAGAAGTAATTGGATGGTTGCGAGCTGAACGAATGGGGCGTGTTTTAGAAGAAGCAATCTATTACCGAGCTCTATTATTGGGAATAACGAAAACATCTCTGAATACTCAAAGTTTCATATCCGAAGCGAGTTTTCAAGAAACCGCTAGAGTTTTAGCAAAAGCCGCTCTCCGGGGGCGTATCGATTGGTTGAAAGGTCTGAAAGAGAACGTTGTTATAGGGGGGATAATACCCGTTGGTACCGGATTCAAGAGATTAGTACACCGTTCACGCCCAAGGAAAGATAAGGGGATCCCCTTGGAAACCCGAAAAAATGATTTTTTCGGGGGAGAAATGAGAAGAGAAACAGGAGATATCTTGTTCCACTACAGAGAATTATTCGATTTTATCATTTCAAAGAATTCTTGTGATACATCATCAGGGTAATCATTTCTAAGATTTAATGATTTCTAAGATTTAATGATTACTAAGAGACAATTCATCCCTTTAACCAGAACTATACGCGGTCATTTGGTTTGGAAATGTTTGATTTGGAAATAGTAATTAAGGATAATAACGATAGAAAGAAATTAATGGCCCGGTCGTGTAGCAATGACCGTGTATCAATGGCTTCTCTTTGCTCGAGGAGAAGGTTCCATCGGAACAATTTTTTATTTCGATTTCAGGGTACATCATCTCTCTTTTTTTTTTTGGAAAAAAGAATAGAGGGAGAAATAAGGTGTGGGGATAAATGACAAAAGCATATTGGAACATAACTTTGGAAGAAATGTTAGAAGCGGGAGTTCATTTAGGTCATGATACTAGGAAATGGAATCCTAGAATGGCACCTTATATATATGCAAAGCGTAAAGGTATTCATATTACAAATCTTACTAGAACGGCTCGTTTTTTATCCGAAGCTTGTGATTTAATTTTTGATGCAGCGAGTAGGGGAAAGCAATTTTTAATTGTTGGTACCAACAAAAAAAATAAAGCAGCTGATTCAGTAGCGCGGGCTGCAATAAGGGCTCGCTGTCATTATGTTAATAAAAAATGGCTTGGCGGTATGTTAACGAATTGGTATATCACAGAAACACGACTTCATAAGTTCAGGGACTTGAGAAGGAAACAAAAGACGAGGAGACTCAAGCGTCTTCCGACTAGGTTGAAGAGAGAATTATCTCGCTTAAAAAGATATTTGGGCGGGATTCAATATATGACAAAGTTACCCGATATTGTAATAATCGTTGATCAGCAAGAAGAATATAAGGCTCTTCAAGAATGTATCACTTTGGGAATTCCAACGATTTGTTTAATCGATACAAATTGTGACCCGGATCTCGCGGATATTTCGATTCCAGCTAATGATGATACTATAGTTTCAATCCGAGTAATTCTTAACAAATTGGTATTTGCAATTTGCGAGGGTTATTCTAGCTATATACGAAATTCTTGATTAATAATAAGATAAATCAATCGTTTAAAGATAGATTAATTATTTGTATTTTTGAAACTCTATAGATTTTTGTAATCGGTTACTATTACCGAATCGCACAAAAAAGATCAAAATAACTGGGGATATTATGTGATTAGTCGGTATACAAAATATAAAATTGAAGTAAACAAGTCGAAAAGATAGATGGTTGAATCAAAATAATTATTTTTAAGTTCTATTTATTTCAGAGGGCAATATGAATGTTTTATTATGTTCCATCAACACATTAAAAATGTTATATGATATTTCCGCTGTAGAAGTAGGCCAACATCTGTATTGGAAAATAGGGAGTTTCCAAGTTCATGCCCAAGTACTTATTACTTCTTGGGTTGTAATTGGTCTCTTATTAGTTTCAGCCATTCTAGCTGTTCGTAATCCACAAATTATTCCTACTGACGGTCAGAATTTCTTTGAATATGTCCTCGAATTCATTCGAGACGTGAGCAAAACGCAGATTGGAGAAGAATATGGTCCGTGGGTTCCCTTTATTGGAACTATGTTTCTCTTTATTTTTGTTTCTAATTGGTCAGGGGCTCTTTTACCTTGGAAAATCATACAGTTACCTCATGGGGAGTTAGCCGCACCCACAAACGATATAAATACTACGGTGGCATTAGCTTTACTCACGTCAGTAGCATATTTCTACGCGGGTCTTTCCAAAAAAGGATTGGGTTATTTTGGTAAATACATTCAACCAACTCCAATCCTATTACCGATTAACATCTTAGAAGATTTTACAAAACCCCTATCGCTTAGTTTTCGACTTTTTGGAAATATATTAGCTGATGAATTAGTGGTTGTTGTTCTTGTTTCTTTAGTACCTTTAGTGGTTCCTATACCTGTCATGTTCCTGGGATTATTTACAAGCGGCATTCAAGCTCTTATTTTTGCAACTTTAGCTGCGGCTTATATAGGCGAATCCATGGAGGGTCATCATTGACTAATTTTCGAAATAGTCTTTTCTTTTTTTTTTTTGAGCTAAGCCCACCCCAATGTATGCGTGACTCAAGATAATTTACTTAAGGAGCATAAAAATGAAATGAAACATTCAGCTCCAATTTCTATTTGAGCTTATATACTTATATATTAATTCATTAAATTTTTGATAAATATAGACAAAAATATAGAGAAGTGAAAATATTATAAAATACTATAATATATTTCATATTATATTAAATAATAATAATAATAAATAAATATATATATATATTAAATATATATATATATATTATATATATATACGATTTTGGATAAAAAAAGATTACGATAATTGGGAAATTGTAAAAAAATAAAAAGGAAAGGGATCCACCTAAAAGATCTTTTTCCAAAAATCCCTGTTTGGCCAATTTCTACCCACCTCCAATCAATATTATCTTTCTTTCTATTGATATACTGCTTGTTTCGTATTGTTTTGTTTTATTTTGTTCATTCAATTCGAAATTCAAAATGCAATACAATATTAGAAGTCATACTATAGTCTGAATAAAAAATCTAATTTTTCTAATATTTTGCTATCTGTTTACGACGTGCGATTAAAAAAATATAGAAATATATTATAGAATGGATTCTCTTTTTATTCATTCAATTCAACGATTGACCAAAAGAGAATTTTAATAAATAATAAATTAGATGAACTTAGACCAATTTATTTAGCTTAGACCAATTAATTTAGGCTGATTCTATTCATATGATAGAATGATAAATAGAAAGGGGTTTCAAAAAACAAGATTAAAAAAAGAAAAGGAGGGGGCTCGAACTGGGGGTATATACCTAATTGAGATAAGAGAAAGACAAATCTTATGCTTGTGGGTGCTTCGAAGAATGATTCTAGAATCTGATTAAATCTAAGAATCCAAGATACGAAGAATGGGTTTCCATTAGGGGAGAAAGGCGTGTATATGTGATATTAGATGGAAACTCATTCCATAGAACTAAAGATATACGTACGTCCATCTATTGTAAATTTGGATAGGGATTTAAATGGAAATGGAAGTCTTGCTCTTTCGTCTGTAATTTTGAATTGAGTATTGAATGAATAAAGAGATTAAATCAATAAAAAGAATGAATAATTCAAAGAATGGTTAAAAAAAAAAATGGAAGGTAAGAACAAAAGTCGTAGGGATTAAAAAAAAACTATGTGGATACAAACTAAAAGAGAAAGATCGAAGTAGTTCTGATGATTCAAAAAAGAGTATTATTTCAATTCGGAATTTTGAATTACTTTAATTGGATAAATCTTAGTCATGGGATAATTAAGTCCTAATTCGTTGGTTGATTGTATCATTAACCATTTCTTCTTTTCTTTATTTTATTTTGGTGCGAGGAACTTATCATGAATCCATTGATTTCTGCCGCTTCCGTTATTGCTGCTGGATTGGCCGTTGGGCTTGCTTCTATCGGACCTGGGGTTGGTCAAGGTACTGCTGCAGGCCAAGCTGTAGAAGGGATCGCTAGACAACCGGAGGCGGAGGGAAAAATACGGGGTACTTTATTGCTTAGTCTGGCTTTTATGGAAGCTTTAACAATTTATGGGCTGGTTGTGGCATTAGCGCTTTTATTTGCGAATCCTTTTGTTTAATCCTCAAAATATATATCTTTTTTATTTTCTTTTTTCCACTTTTCTGCTTCGTTCTTTCGAATTCTATTAAGTTAAGATTTCCCCCCGACTATTTATTTGTTGGAACTAGAACCCATGGGATGGACTAATTTGAGGGTGAGGAATCACTCTATCAACTCGCCTTCTTCCTCCCCTTTTCTAGTCCAATGGAACTCCTCGATTTTATATTCGAAAGTCTTAAAAAAAAAAAGAGTGTTGCGGCAAACGAAGTATTTCGCAATTGAC